TGTCGAACAAGGGAGTGAGACGTAATCAAGATAGGATCAGAATCATGAAAATTGGAGTGAGTGCTGACGTGTTCCGACGGGGGACTTAATGAAATAGGAGAAGAAGGTTCATTTAAATAACAAGTTATATCTTTTCTTTTGCTGGGGGAATCGTTACTGACAGTTCCGGCCCGAAAGAGCCATTGAAGTCGGAACATAAAAATAAGTTGAATTGTGCAAGAATCCATAGCTCCATTTTTTTTTATTCCAGTAAAGTAAGTCAATCGATAAAAGGAAAAACAAAGAATAATAAGAAATGACACTCCTGTCATAGGAATGGAAATAGCCCTTCTTGCTGCTTCAATAACGAGTATTTTCGTTTTCAAATCAGATAAATCATTTGATCTATGATTCATTGGAACAAAACAAGGAATGGCCTGGCTAGGTATAGGTACTGGCCAGGCCGGGGGAATAAAAGAACCTTTCGTACGAAATCAAAGAGGTACTCTTTCTATTGGAGATATCTGTTTCGAATCCTTATCTAAATGCAATTGCTGATAAAATTCGTATATATATAGAATAAAGAAAAGAAAGATAAAGAAAGACTTTTATCAATCTTTACTTCACGCGTCACATATGAATTATCCTTTTGTAATTGGGAGAGATGGCTGAGTGGACTAAAGCGACGGATTGCTAATCCGTTGTACGAGTTATTCGTACCGAGGGTTCGAATCCCTCTCTCTCCGTTCCCTCTGATCACTTGAGAGTTATCTTTCGAATTCGAAAAAATCTCGAGCCCTTGTTATCTTAGTTAAATGTATGGAATAGAGAAAATCATAAGAAAATTCAGAAATCAAGCAACGAAAAACTTCTGATTTTTTTATTTTATTCCTCGCGTCCAGGATTACGTCCTGGATCATTAGATAGGAATCCGAAGATGAAGAGAGAAACAAAGAATATCACTACTGTGTAAACGAAGAGTTTGAGAGTAAGCATTACACAATCTCCAAGATCATTTTTGGGGGAAATAAGGGAATAGATTCTCTATTTTTGTACCACATATCCCATTTTGACACCAAGAAATGGAGTGGTTTCTAGAAAAGAAAGGAATTTGCAGGAATTCATTTGTAATAAGATTCTGATTCCTTCGTTACCAAAATGATCTTTCATACCCACAATTAGGTATTGTGAGGGACCATACATAAGGTCTTTGACCTCCGGAAAGTCAGAATTAGAAAATGAGGTGATCCAGATTCATCGCGGCTATCCAAAAGAATTTCAATGTTTGAATCGAGAGTTCATAATGTAAGACTTATCTGATCTTATCAATTGTTAGAATAGAATTTTTCCTTTTTTAGCGAATCAATCATGAATGTTTCTAGGACAGTATTAAAGATCTCATCGAAAACTTACAGCAGCTTGCCAAACAAGGGCTAAGAGAAAAAAGAGTACAGGTATGACTGGCATAACATCTACGATTGGATTGAAAAAAGCATAAGCCTCGGGTAATTTGGCGAAGAAAAAGCTACTCGAATGAAGGGCAGAATTAATACAGATACAGATCAAACTAAAGATATTAAGCATAACAAAAATTTCGCTATTGTGGAGAATTTCATTATTAGTGAGTTGGGGAAAAATGAAGAAAGAAGAGAAGATAGGCCAAACAAAAAATCCTTCTTTTTCTTTGAACTCCCCCAATCAAAAATCCTTCAATTCTCAAATGAGAATAGAAGGAATCATACTTTCATACAATATCTTAATTGAATTATAGATAATGATCAATGAATTTCTTTTGATTCTACATCTACACGTGTCGAATCCTAGCAACAACCTATTCCATAAACATTTGGGCTGGAATTGACGAACAACCAATATCCATATTAGTGTTATTAGTGTCAAATAGAAATCTCAATGGGGCGTGGCCAAGCGGTAAGGCAACGGGTTTTGGTCCCGTTACTCGGAGGTTCGAATCCTTCCGTCCCAGACCGATTCTATCAGAACAAAGATTGTGCTCTTTTCTTAAACAATCCTCTGTTTAAGAGTGTAATGTTGGATACAATGTGATCCAATCTTTACTTTCTGATTTCTAACGATTCAGAGAAGGATCATATCCTACCTTTCGATCCTGTTTCTCTTTCTCACAAACAGAAACAGAATCGAGTGTCAATGACACGTGGATGGAAATAAATATCTTTTTGATATAGGTAGGATGGGAACAAAGATCAAAGTTCCATTCAAAAAAAAAAAAAGATTGGGTGGCCATTCAGCGTATGCCCGTCTCCCCCCCGCTCATATTCATATTGAAGTTAGTTAGTCATTTAGAGAAACTTTATGCCCCCTATTTATCAAATTTGGATTCCCACATGATGCATTCTGAGTCGACATGCGGAAGAAAGGTAAAGTAAATAGGGGTAAATGACTAATTTTATGTGGATCCTGAATTCTAAACAGGAGGAGTTCTTGGTACTAATTCCATCACTGGGATTAAAGCTCCTAAGACTGGGGTGGGGCAAAATAAAAATAAAATAGAAACAACGAATTAATCTGGACCCATTCGGCTTTGTACCTATACAAGATGGTATAGCATCCCATAAGAGGATCTTTTTTTGATTGGCTTTGAGTATGATTCATGATCCCCATAGAATTCGTGTAGATACGAGTTAATTAGCAAAGGAAGGTATCAATTTCAATCAATATCTGTGTCATCCGGATCTCATTAACAAACAATAAAGTTCAATACGGAACAGATGTATTTTCTTTGGACTTAATTGCTTTTATTTTGCATCAGGCTCCAATGAATAATTGGAAATCAATGTAACGATGGGGGGGGGGGGATTCATAGATTCCATTCACTTTAGTTTATCTTTATGGATTATGGAAATGGAAAAATTTCTGAACCTGAAATAAAGCAAAATCCGTAGAAAATGAACCATGCCCATATGTAGTTTTATTGTTCTATTTCAGTGACACCGGTATTTCGGTTTCGGTGAAAAAGGTTTGTGATCTCTTAAATATACACGATGACTCCCGGTGACAATTGTTCGGTGTATCTGATGGATACGGAAAGGTCATACTCCTACGATTTGGATTTTCTCAATCAGATGAAAGAATAGCGACCTTAATCTTATCTTCCATGAGCTCTTTTCTATCCATCCCCATGAAAACAACTAAATTGGATTTTTTTCTCGACCCATCCATCTGATTTAAATCATTGATGATTCAATTGGAAAAGAAACATGGATTTCTCTTATGATGATCGAATTCGCGTCTCTTTAATCAATGAGATATCTGCTAAACTTTTTAGTTACTCGTTGTGATTGTGCCGACTTGTTGATTTGATTGATTTAGAGATCAAATTAAATTCAGTCTTTACAGGAAAACCTATTTATAGTAATGATAATGATGTCGAAGTAGGAAATTCTTGAAACCATTTTATTTTTTATGATTCCTTACCTTATAAATCCTCGCTATTCGAAGAAGTGTGAGATTGGTGAATCTATCCTATTGAGTCACTTGCGACTTTTCCGGGTCATTAGAATAGCTTATTTGGTTAATGACTCATTTTATTTTTTTCCAGTATTGGTAATTCCAGTATTGGTAATCGAATTAAAGACTCGTCTTTAGTTTAGTTGTTCGAGAAAGAATTGGAATTGGATCTTTCATGATTGATCGTCCCGAACAATATAACAATATGTTGAAGATGTAGATGTAAATAAGTGTTAAGCAACTCATTTCTTCGTGTTTTTTATAAATGTGTTTCATTCCTATAACAGAATATGGGTTAATTTGGCTTTTTGCTGAGATTTCCCCAGAGAAATACCTATTCATACATATATAAAAATAAAGTATGGGCTACTATGCACCGATGGAGCCAATGACTATTCATGATTCCATATTGAATCAATTCCATACCGGTCCAAATTAGAGGAATGTTATGGTAAAACTTCGTTTGAAACGATGTGGTAGAAAGCAACGTGCGACTTGAAGGACATGATCGGCTGTGGATTCTTGCATCCACCATTTTTTTATATATCAATGAAGATGCTCTTGGCTCGACATAGTTTGTTCTGTGCCACCAGGACCCCATTTGGGGGGGTTGTAAATAGTACATGATGGAGCTCGAGCATAAATTCTTGATTCATTTATCAGAGGGAAGGATCTAGGGTTAGTACCAGTCAATAAGTTGGAACAACTTCGTAAGTATATCTTCGATATAGAAATCGCAAATTCGAACAAGTTTCAAATAAAAAAGCAAAAAAAGGAAAATTTGTCGGAATTGGTAAAACTATTTCGATCAAAAGTGTATCACAGGGGAATCAACCATTTGTATGATTCTTCAATAGAAAGAACAAAAGGTATGTTGCTGCCATTTTGAAACAATTAAGGATCACCGAAGTAATGTCTAAACCCAATGATTCAAAGCAAAGATAAAGGATACCGGAACAAGGAAACGCCATTTTCAATTGTCTCAATAACTAGATCAGAATGAGAAAGGAAAATCGATTCTAGACGAGACAAACAAAAGAGGTTAGAGACGGCTCAATAAATGTCTAAGGATTTCCCTTCGAGTTCTTTGAGAATTACCCAACTTGAGTTATGAGTACGAATGAGATTTCTTTTTTTTTTTTATTCCTTCCAAAAAAAAAACGACTCAAATCCTAATCTAATTGATGATTTTATGGATCCATTTGCCACTATATACAATACATAAATTCGAATCATTCTTTCTCGAGCCGTACGAGGAGAAAACCTCCTATACGTTTCTAGGGGGGGCATTGTTCATCTATATCTATCCCAATGAGCCATCTATCGAATCGTTGCAATTGATGTTCGATCCCGAAGAGAAGGAAGAGATCTTCGTAAAGTGGGTTTTTACGATCCGATAAAGAACCAAACTTATTCAAATGTTCCTGCTATTCTATATTTCCTTGAAAAAGGCGCTCAACCTACAGGAACTGTTCATGATATTTCAAAGAAAGCGGAAGTATTTAAGGAACTTAGAATTAATAAAACGAAATAAAATTTATGAAATAGAAAAAAAGATTGAGTGAAATAACTGGCAATTGAGGGGATTGCCATCAATCAGATGGTTTTCGTTGGGACTCTACGAATAAATAAGGGATCAATCTTGCTATTGTTTGTACTTCTATTGAAAACCAGAGATTTTTTTCCTACTTCTTCTTTATTTATTCCCCCCCACACACTTCATTTCTTATCTATGTAGTGCCAATCCAACACAAGTCTTTATTTTCTTTATTTCATTTTTTTTTCTCAAAATTCAATTTATATTGACAATGGTGTATCGATCAAATATAATTCGATCGTGGATAAATAGATCTATTTATCTACGTCCCATAAGTTTGTTTCTTTACTTCACTAGGTTCGCCGGATTCACTGTGACACAAGAAGTATCTTCTTAAGATAATGAAAAAAAAAAATGATCAAAACAGGAGGGTCCACAAATTTTTACATCTATCTATATTTATCCGTGAATCCGTTGTATTTGAATCTGATCTGAACATTTTGATGTTCATAATTGATCATCAAATGTTTATTTTAGATTTGTTGCTAGTTCAATGTTTTGATGGGGTAGGGCAATCCAATCTCTTTATTTATTTATTTATTTTTTTGATTCCGATCGTATCTACACACCATATTTCTACGGGTTGCTAACTCAACGGTAGAGTACTCGGCTTTTAAGTGCGGCTAGGATCTTTTACACATTTGGATGAAGCAACAGATTCGTCCATACCATTGGTATGGTTTGTAAGACCACGACTGATCCTGAAAGGGAATGAATGGAAAAAACAGCATGTCGTATCAATGGAGAACTTTGAGAATACTTCCTGGCTCGGTAGAAAATCTTGTTTTGATTCTTGGAACGGTACCAAATCAATTCACAGTTTGGTCGAGTGAATAAATGGATAGAGCCCTAATGGCTCCAATTATAAGGAAACCAAAAGCAACGAGCTCGGTTCATAATTCGAATGATTACCCGATCTAATTAGACGTTAAAAATAGATTAGTGCCTGATGCGGGAAAGGGTTCTCCTGTGAGTGGATCATCGATTCCTTTTTTTTTTCATGAATCCTAACTATTAACTATTCTTTCTCTATTATGGAGTGGAGACGAATGTGTAGAAGAAACGGTATACTGATAAAGAGAATTTCTTCCAAAGTCAAAAGAGCGATCGGGTTGCAAAAATAAAGGATTTCTAACCATCTATTGTAACTATAACGAACACAAACAAATTGGATGGAAAGAGAGAGGATCCGTTCATTGGACTCCCCGTCTCCGGGGTATCTATTCTTTTCTTACTATATACCCTGTTCTGACCGTATCGCACTATGTATCATTTGATAACCCAAGAAATCCCCCGTGCCTTTGTATAATTTCAAATGGAGGAATTACAAGGATATTTAGAAATAGATAGATCTAGGCAACAACACTTCCTATATCCGCTTCTATTTCAGGAGTATATCTACGCACTTGCTCATGATCATGGTTTAAATGGATCGATTTTTTACGAACCTATGGAAAATTTCGGTTATGACAATAAATCCAGTTCACTAATTGTGAAACGTTTAATTATTCGAATGCATCAACAGAATCATTTGATTGGTTCGGTTAATGATTCCAACGAAAATAGATTCGTTGGGCACAACAAGAATTTTGATTTTCAAATGGTATCAGAGGGTTTTGCAGTCATTATGGAAATTCCATTCTCGCTGCGATTAGTATCTTCTCTAGAAGAAAAAGAAATAGCAAAATCTCATAATTTACGATCTATTCATTCAATATTTCCCTTTTTCGAGGACAAATTATCACATTTAAATCATGTGTCAGATATACTAATACCTCATCCCATCCATCTGGAAATCTTGGTTCAAACCCTTCACTGCTGGATACAAGATGCCCCCTCTTTGCATTTATTGCGATTCTTTCTCCACGAGTATCGTAATTCGAATAGTCTCATTACTCCAAAGAAATCCATTTCTCTTTTTTCAAAAGAGAATCAAAGATTCTTCTTGTTACTATATAATTCTCATGTATATGAATGTGAATCCGTATTAGTGTTTCTCCGTAAACAATCTTCTCATTTACGATCAACATCCTCTGGAACTTTTCTTGAGCGAACACATTTCTATGGAAAAATAGAACATCTTGTAGTAGTGCTTCGTAATGATTTTCAGAAGACCCTATGGTTGTTCAAGGACCCTTTCATGCATTATGTCAGATATCAAGGAAAATCCATTCTGGCTTCAAAGGGGACTCATCTTCTGATGAAGAAATGGAAATCTCACCTTGTCCATTTTTGGCAATGTCATTTTTACTTGTGGTCTCTACCGGACAGGATCCATATAAACCAATTATACAATCATTCCTTATATTTTCTGGGCTATCTTTCAAGTGTACGACTAAACACTTCGGTGGTAAGGATTCAAATGCTAGAGAATTCATTTCTAATAGATACTTCTATTAATAAATTCGAGACCCTAGTCCCAATTATTCCTCTGATTG